AATGTGGAGGAAAGTAGGGGAAATGGCCGATACTACTGGAAGGATTCCTCTTTGGCTGATAGGTACTGTAACTGGTATTCTTGTGATCGGTTTAATAGGTGTTTTCTTTTACGGTTCATATTCTGGGTTGGGTTCATCTCTCTAGTAATCGGATGAGCTGGGTTGTAGACATGAAAAAGTAAGAACTTAGCGGGTCCTTACCCTCCTTTGTCTGATTAGAGCGGAAAGGGCCCGCGGAGTTCTTACTCTTATAATGAGACTTTGATCTATTCCATAACCTACAAATTGGTTAGTTATCCAGTCAGCATAATCAAAATATTATATTTGTTTTGTAGAAATGACAAAAAGGATCCTTTGCTCTGATGTTTCAAACCACTCTATTCTTTTGTTTCTTAATGATGTTTGTGAACAATTGAATCTAGCGGTTGATTCATAGTCCCTGCCCTTCCCCCAAAATATTAACTGGAAGCAAGAAGAAAGAACGAATCAATCGATTTTATCTATAATCCAATATAATAATTATATTGATTTCTAGGGATGAGACATCCTGCAAATCATTTCTAGACTAAACTAATAGAACCTTAATCAAAACTACTCTAAAAATAAAATAAAAACTCTGATCATATATCTGATCATATAATAAATAAAGATTTGGATATTTGTAAAAATAAAATCCGCCTTTCAACCGGAACAGTCTTTTTTGTTTGAATAATTTCTCTAAGTTAGAAGTTTAACTTATATTGAATAAGTGAAGATATTGAATAAGTGAAGATATTGAATAAGTGAATAAATTCTATTTGCTCAATAACTTATTCACCCATAATCCTTTTTTTCCTTTGTTTGTCCACTACTTCTTATGAATCTAAACAAAGGAGTTCCGATAGACCCGGAAAAGAAGGAAAGGAATAGTAATCTTTGATGAACAGGAAAAAAAATAATTATTATTTTGATACAAGACGACACAAGAAAACGGGTGAAAATTCCTTTTTCTTGTGTCGTCTTGCGTCGAATAGAAGATTAGGAAGACTAGTAATCCTTCCTAAAAGTATTTGTTCCTTTCATTTTTACCATCCTTGTCTTGTATTCTCTTCTTTTGTATTTGTTTGTATGCCTATTGTTTATTACTAAAATGGAATACAAGTAATGAATTCCAGGCGTCCTGCAAAACAAAAAGAGTATAAACAAAGCAAGCAAAAGGATTTACAGAATTTTTTTATCATACATAATTGTATCGATGGACAAAAAATAGGCACTTTTTACCAAATGTTAAGGAATCTCTGGACCTAAAAATTCATTTCGTACAATTGAACTTTTTCAAACTGTTTCTTTTTAAGAACCAAAAAAACTTGTGCCAAAATAACAGATGCGAAGAAGAACAAAAGGCCTTGGACGCGTAATGGATCTTGAAGCACTATTTCTGCATCTCCCTGACCAAACCCTCCTACATTGGGATTGCTTGTTAATGGTTGATCAAGCTTAATGGATTCACCCTCTGAAACAAGAAGTTCTGGTCCTGGAGGTATAATATCAACCACTTGACGTCCATCCGATGCATCAACTATGGTTATTTCATATCCTCCCTTTTCTTTACGTACTATTTTGCTTACTATACCTGCTGATGTAGCATTATAGACTGTATTGTTACTCTTGCTACCATCAGGATAAATCTGACCCCTTCCTCTGTTCCCACCCACATATATGGGATATTTTAAGAAGTGAACGTCTTTCTTTGTAGCAGGGTCGGGGGAAAGAATGGGAAAGACGATTTCACTATATTTCTGACCCGGAACAGGACCTATCACAAGAATATTTTTTTTATTGGGACGATAACTCTGAAAAGACAGATTTCCTATCTTTTCTTTCAACTCAGGAGAAATACGATCGGGGGGGGCTAATTCGAATCCCTCGGGTAAAATAAGAACAGCACCCACATTCAAACCCCCTTTTTTACCATTAGCAAGAACTTGTTTCAGTTGCATATCATAAGGAATTTGAACAACTGCTTCAAATACAGTATCAGGAAGCACAGCTTGCGGAACTTCAATATCCACGGGCTTATTAGCTAAATGGCAATTAGCACATACAATTCGTCCAGTTGCTTCTCGTGGGTTTTCATAACCCTGCTGCGCAAAAATGGGATATGCATTTGAAATGGATGCTCGAGTTATTACATATATCATGATCGATACAGAAATGGATCGAGTCATCTGTTCCTTTACCCAAGAAAAAGTATTTCTATTTTGCATGTCCAATCATGGATCTCGGAATTTCTACAATAAATTAGATAGGGAACTAGTAAAGTTCCCTATGCACTAGTCTGTCATTGTACTGGAATAGTTGTACTGTAATATAGGACGAATACCTTGAACTGGTAGAAATAAAATATAAAGAATTAAGTAAGATTCAAAATGGTTTCTTTATAAAGGAAGAAAGATTCTGATTTATTTGATTGATATCAGGAGATCAAATGAGTTCTTCATTCATTCATTGAATGATAAATGACTACAAGCGAAGGAGATACACGATTTAAATAATGGAAAATCCAATATTTCACAATTGTATCTAGAATAACTGGAAAGGTGGAAACAAGACCAGATATAATTTGATCGTTATGAGCCAATCCAAAATCATTGTAGAACGAACCAATTATTAGTTCCCAACCATGAGTCGAGTGAAATCCAATCCATAAATCAGTAACTAAAAGAATCGAAAAAGCTTTTATTGTGTCACTTAAGTTATAGAGGAATTCCTGAACCCAAGAATTAAGAATGACAAGTTCCTCATTACCCAAAATAAAATAACCACTTAGAATAGCGAAAGAGATTATATTTGTCGAGAAATGCAAAATGATATGGAGATGATATTCATTGTGTGTTTTGACCAATTGTATCGTTTCCTTGTGTATTCCTATACGAAGTTTTTGTATATGTGTCTCCGGGTACTCCTTTATCATTTCGTCCAACAGAAAGAGTTCTTCTAATTCTATGAATCTTTCTAGAACGTTTTTCTCTTGAATGATATTCAAGAGAGTTTTGGATTGCCCGGTATTCCACCAATTTGTAACCCAAAGTTCCAGACATTTATTAAATGAGAGAGAAACCCACCAGGGCAAAAATACTATAGATACAAGATATGGGAAAGAAGGCAATGCTTTCTTTTTTTTCATTTTTTATCTGTGAATTGAATCGTTAATGAACCTGCTTCATTCGTTGACTCTATATGATATTTCTCTGAAGCACGAGTTCTATAACAAGGTATTGAACCTATGGGTCTATTCATTCCAATTTTTGTGTCAAAATTGAGTTTAGTTCTTGGATCTAGAAGGAATATAGAAATGGGATAAGGGTTCGCCCTTTTCGGATAAAAATGCAAAATCAATATTATTCCTAGATATCTCAATTGGGCAAATTTGAATGGGCAAATTCGAAGCAATTTCATCTTCATTTGTTCCTTTCTATGAATACTCGAAAACCCACTTAAAATAACGAATCGGATTTAGAAACGAAAACCCCCCTCAGTTAATTATTTCGAAATGTTTCACCGCCTAGCCACAACCAAGGAAAAAGAAAAAGGGTATCATCAAAATTTTGGGCCTAAAAAGATGAGATGAATTCCGTATTACGAAATAAATGTTCGGATATATTTGATGAATCCCTACTTATTATATTAGCCTTAGATTAGCCTTTTTTCTAGTAGAAATTTTCTAGTAGAAAAGAATTGAGTTGGGATCCATACGCATACGAAATACTTTTGGTATACAAATGGTATACAAAAATTTCTTCTTTTCTTAATTTTCTTCTTTATTATAGTATAGTTTATTATAGTTATTCCATATATGCCCTCCTGCTTTTTTGGTTTATTCTATGGGAGTCGCCACGACAAAGGAAGGAGGAAATAGAATAATCTAACATGTTTTGTTCAAATGAACATTCCAAAAAGACTTCAATTATATTAAAAAGGGAATTAGCAAGTTCCTTCCCCCATGCCAAGAAAACATTTATTCTTTATTGTGTTCAATTCATTTCAAAATACTTCAATTGGTACGCCCAAGAAATAGGCCAATTCGGCAGCTTTTTGTTCAATTTCTCGTGGAGTAAAATTCTCATCAGTACGAGTCAAGGGAATGGCCCCTTGACCTCTGATTTCCATATAAAGGACACGACGAGGATAAAGACCCTCTTTAACCTCAATTCTGATTGATTGGATATCTCTCATAAGGAAGCGAAGGAAGATGCGACGATTTATTCCAGGAAATCCCCAACGAAAAATGCACACAATTCCTTCTTTTCTATCGAATCGGTCATAACCACTACCTACATTCCACAAAATTGTGCACCACAAATAGGAGCTAACGAACAGACCTGCGATCCCGTAAAAAGACATCACGATTCCTTGTGGAAAAAAAATAATTTGCTGAGATGGAAATATGGATATCAGATTCCTACCAAGATAACTGGAAGTTCCAACCGCTAAGAATCCTAGTGAACCTAAAAAAAGGATACAGGCCCAGCAAAAATTACTTGTTTTTCGAGACCCCCTTATAAGTTCTATCCATATATGTTCTGATCGCCAATTCATACTATACTAGATCCAGTTGCATTCGATTGGAATTGAGAGAATAACCCAAATTTGACTTTACCTTTCTTGATCCCGAAGTAACTTTCATCAACTAGCACTATTCTGATGTGGAGTAATTGGTTAGATACATTGACTTTCTATTAAAAATATTTACTGATCCGTTTTTAACCAGCTATATATATATATACATGCATTTATGCAGATAGCATGTATCCGCATACATAACAGTTCTTTCATTTATGTGTGGAAAGAGCCACATATCGTACCATATTGCACTAAAAAAATATCTGTATTATGATACAGTGTTGAAATAAATTGATAGGATTTGGTCCCATTGGATCTAGACAATCTTATTTTTTTGGACATGAAGAGATAAAGAAGCCATTGCAATTGCCGGAAATACTAGGCCCACTAAAGGCACAAAAATAGAGGGTAAGTTGAGATCTGTCATAGAATGGGTGCCTCGATTTAATATTTGTATCTATATATTTGTATCTATTAGAAAGATATCTTATGATATGATAAGTATATCTATTATAAGTAATATTAGGTAATATTGACTATTGTATTTTATATAATATTATACTACTAAGTATATATAAACAATTAAGTATATATAAATATATAATTTATAAATAATATATTTATATTAATATATAAATTTGAAATATAAAAATAATATTAAAATATTAAATTTTAATAAAAAAAAGGATAGATAATAAGTGCAAAAATGTAGAACTAAATTAAGTGTACCTATTCATCTTTCTACACGAATATAAATAGGGTAATCTTCTTTTACAAATTTTATTATTCTTCTTCTCCCATCCTTATGTTCTTTCTATCTTTCTTTCTAATCTAATAAGGAGTTTTCTTATGAAAATTAAGTTCATTATGAATTCGCGACTCTAAATAATAGGATCCAACAAACAGGGATTCATAGTAAAAATGCGATAGATGTAGAAATTTTTTTATTTCATTTCCATATTTGATATTTCTTTTTATTTTGATATTTTTTTTTCATTATTGTCTATCTTAATTAATGCGTAAGATAGCCAGATAAAATTCTTTTTATTTCCCCAAATTCGAATTCCTCGGAAAGATAAATTCACTTTTTTATTTTATCCTGTTGATAGAGGTTCATAATACCTAATCATGAATAGGGGTAAGATAAAAAATAGATCTGGATCCGGAAGAAAAAAAAATTATCCGAAACTTCTGACTCTTACTAGAAAGTGTAACTTATATCACCAAAGAACATTTTTCTTAGTTTTTTTTTTATTATGATGAACTAAATACTTGTTCGCTACAAACAAAATAACTGAATCTAGTGCTATACTTTAATTTTTTGAATTTTGATTCAAGGGAAAGAAACCATGGAGCTGAAATAACTCACTTAGAACACCTTTTAAAGGATTACGTGGTACGATTGGGTCGAATAAGCCTTTATGGAATAAATACTCAGCCGCTTGTGAACCATCGGGTACTCTCTTATTCAATGTTTGTTCAATTACTCTTTTACCCGCAAATGCAATGTACGCATTAGGTTCAGCAATAATGATATCTCCCAACATACCAAAACTGGCTGTTACTCCACCGGTTGTAGGAGATGTAAGGACTGGTACATAGAATAACTTTTTAGTGGATTGGTAATCATATGAAGCAGAAGATATTTTAGCCATTTGCATCAAGCTCAAACTTCCTTCTTGCATGCGTGCTCCTCCAGAAGCACACACAATAATGACAGGTAGAGATCGATTAGTAGCATACTCAATCAAACGAGTGATTTTCTCACCTACTACAGATCCCATACTACCTCCCATGAACTGAAAATCCATAACCCCAATTGCTGTGGGAATACCGTTTAGTTGACCTATGCCTGTTTGAACAGCTTCAGTTAAACCTGTCTTTCTTTGATAAGAATCAATACGATCTTTATAAGGTTCCTCTTCTGAATGAAATTGAATGGGGTTCATAGAAACCATATCTTCATCCATAGGATCCCAAGTGCCCGAATCAATCGAAAGTTCGATTCTATCTGAACTACTCATTTTCAAATGATATCCACACTGTTCACAAATATTCATTTTTGACCTAAGAAGTTTTTTATAATTTAATCCATAACAATTTTCGCATTGAACCCATAAATGTCTGTATTTTTTATTTATATCGAAATCATTAGATCTTCCTCTTATATTGAAATCACTGCCATTATTACGAGTTCTTATACTAAAACTTCCACTTTCACTACCACTTACATTTTCAGTACAAATGAAACTATAAATGTAACTGTCACTGTAATTGTCAGTACCACCTGAAATGGAACTATTAATACTGACTTCAAAACGAAGATAACTATTAATGCAACTATTAATGTGATTAGTCCAACTAGATTGAGTATCATACATGTAATGATAATAGTAGTGATTGTTTCTCTTAGACCCCCTATTCAAAAAACTAGAAAAAAAACCTTCTAATTCACTCAGAAAAGAACTATCATTGTCAATCTCAAAACTATGATTTTCAATATCAAAATATACGGAATAACTGTCACCATTACTATCCCTAACTAAAAAAGTGTCATCAGAGATCAAACTCCAAATATCCCTGATACCAAATAAATAATCAACATTACTGAAACTATAACTAACACTATCACTCCAATTTTTCTCCGTATCATTTAGAAGGGGTTCATCACTTCCACTGGTATGGCCAATAGCATCAAGACTTTCCATTGATTTACTTAAACCATACCTATGTTCTAACTTTAACTTCTCGTTAGACAACATCGAATTGAACCACCATTTTTCCATAGAATCTTCCTGCCCCCTATTTGATGAAAATACAATAGATGAATAGTCATTCGATGAATAATTATTTTACTATTTTATTTCCTATCAGAATTAAGCATATGAGGATTAGGAT